ATGGAAATGGCAAGTCAATTCGAGGAATTTATCACACAAGTATTCAATTAGTTCGGACTTGCTTAGTATTGAATTGGGACCAAGAACAAAATGGTTCTATAGAAGAGGTTCATGCTTCCTTTGTTGAGGTAAGGGCAAATGATCTAATTCGCGATTTCATAAGAATTGAGTTAGTCAAGTCCACTATTTCGTATACCGGAAAAAGGTATGATAGGGCAAGTTCCGGATTGATTCCCGATAATGGATTAGATTGCACCAATATCAATCCTTTTTATTCCAAGGAGAAGATTCAATCACTTAGCCAACATCAAGGAACTATTGGTATGTTGTTGAATCGAAATAAGGAATGCCAATCTTTGCTAATTTTGTCATCATCCAATTGTTCTCGAATTGGTCCATTCAATAGTTCGAAATATAACAATGTGACAAAAGAATCGGATCCCCTAATTCCAATTAGGGATTATTTAGGTCCCTTAGGCACTATTGTACCTAAAATATCGAATTTTTATTCATCTTACCATTTAATAACTCATAATCAGATCGTGTTAAAGAAATATTTGCTACTTGACAATTTGAAACAGATTTTCCAAGTACTTCAAGTACTTAAATACTGTTTAATAGATGAAAATAGGAGGATTTATAATCCCGATCTATGCAGTAACATCATTTTGAACCCATTCCATTTGAATTGGTGCTTTCTCCATCATGATTATTGTGAAGAGACATCGATCAAAATTAGCCTTGGACAATTTATTTGTGAAAATGTATGTCTATTTAAATACGAACCACACGTAAAAAAATCTGGTCAAATTTTAATTGTTAATGTCGACTTTTTAGTTATAAGGTCGGCTAAGTCTTATTTGGCTACTCCTGGAGCAACTGTTCATGGTCATTATGGGAAAATCCTTTACGAAGGAGATACATTAGTTACATTTATATATGAAAAATCGAGATCTGGTGACATAACGCAAGGTCTTCCAAAAGTAGAACAAATCTTAGAAGTGCGTTCGATTGATTCAATATCGATGAACCTCGAAAGGAGAGTTGAAGGTTGGAACGAGCGTATACCAAGAATTCTTGGGATCCCCTGGGGGTTTTTGATTGGAGCTGAGCTAACCATAGCCCAAAGTCGTATCTCTTTGGTTAATAAGATCCAAAAGGTTTATCGATCCCAGGGGGTACAGATCCATAATAGACATATAGAGATTATTGTACGTCAAGTAACATCAAAAGTGTTGGTTTCAGAAGATGGAATGTCTAATGTTTTTTCGCCTGGAGAATTAATAGGATTGTTGCGAGCGGAACGAGCAGGGCGTGCTTTGGACGAATCGATCTGTTATCGGGCAATCTCATTGGGAATAACAAGAGCGTCTCTGAATACTCAAAGTTTCATATCCGAAGCAAGTTTTCAAGAAACCGCTCGAGTTTTAGCAAAAGCTGCTCTACGAGGTCGTATTGATTGGTTGAAAGGCCTGAAAGAGAACGTTGTTCTGGGGGGGATTATACCTGTTGGTACCGGATTCCAAAAATTTGTGCACCGTTCAAGGCAAGACAAAAACATTTATTTGGAAATCAAAAGAAAAAATCTATTCGAGTTGGAAATGAGAGATATTTTGTTACACCATAGAGAATTATTTTGTTCTTACGCGGCAAACAATCTCCATGAGACAAATTTACATGAGACATCAGAACAATCATTTATGCGATTTAATGATTCCTAAGAGCGGATTCATTTTCACTTTAACTATCTTTTAACTATACTAGTCTGATTATTGATTTGGTAATAAATAAAATAAGTAATTAAAAAAATTTATGGTTTGTGCCGTGTATCAATGGTCAATCCCCGGTAGAAGGTTCCATCGGAACAATTATTTATTTCAAGGTACCTCGTCTCTTTGTTAATAATATGAAAAAGAAAAAACAAAAAGGAAGTGTGGGAAAAAATGACAAGAAGGTATTGGAACATCAATTTGGAAGAGATGATGGAAGCAGGAGTTCATTTTGGTCATGGTACTAAGAAATGGAATCCTAGAATGGCCCCTTACATTTCTGCAAAGCGTAAAGGTATTCATATTACAAATCTCGCTAGAACTGCTCGTTTTTTATCAGAAGCCTGTGATTTAGTTTTTGATGCAGCAAGTAGGGGAAAAAACTTCTTAATCGTCGGTACCAAAAATAAAGCATCGGATTCAGTAGCATCAGCTGCAATAAGGGCTCGGTCTCATTTTATTAATCAAAAATGGCTCGGTGGTATGTTAACGAATTGGTCCACTACGGAAACGAGACTTTATAAGTTCAGGGACTTAAGAGCAGAAGAAAAGATGGGGAAACTCAACCGTCTCCCCAAAAGAGATGCAGCAATGTTGAAGAGAAAATTATCTACCTTGCAAACATATCTCGGTGGGATCAAATATATGACGGGATTGCCTGATATTGTGATCATCGTTGATCAGCAAGAAGAATATACGGCTCTTCGAGAATGTGCCATTTTGGGGATTCCAACGATTTGTTTAATCGATACAAATTGTGACCCAGATCTTGCAGATATTTCGATTCCAGCCAACGATGACGCTATAGCTTCAATTCGATTGATTCTTAACAAATTAGTATCCGCAATTTGTGAAGGTCGTTCTAGCTATATAAGAAATCGTTGATTATGATTAAGATTAAGAATAATAAAATTAGTTAATGTTAATTATTGGGCAACTCCATAGATTTATTGGATCGGTTACTTTTTTTTGAATTATTTTAAATAGATAAAAAAAAAAAAGAACTGGGGATATTGATATATATTATGATGTTATGTGATTTCTTGGTATCCTAAATATATGATTAATGATTCAAGTTGGTGAGTTGAGAAAGAAATGGTTGAATCAAACTAATTCCTTTTTTGAAGTTCAATTTCTATCAGAGGACAATATGAATGTTATACCATGTTACATTAAAACACTCAAGGGGTTATACGATATATCGGGTGTAGAAGTAGGCCAACATTTCTATTGGCAAATAGGAGGTTTACAAATCCATGCCCAAGTACTTATCACTTCTTGGGTCGTAATTGCTATCTTGTTAGGTTCAGCCATCATAGCTGTTCGGAATCCACAAACCATTCCGACCGACGGTCAGAATTTCTTTGAATATGTCCTTGAATTTATTCGAGACTTGAGCAAAACCCAGATTGGAGAAGAATATGGACCTTGGGTTCCTTTTATTGGAACTATGTTCCTATTTATTTTTGTTTCTAATTGGTCAGGTGCCCTTTTACCTTGGAAAATCATACAGTTACCTCATGGGGAGTTAGCTGCGCCCACGAATGATATAAATACTACTGTTGCTTTAGCTTTACCCACGTCAGTGGCATATTTTTATGCAGGTCTTACCAAAAAAGGGTTGGGTTATTTCGAGAAATACATCAAACCAACTCCAATACTTTTACCAATTAACATCCTAGAAGATTTCACAAAACCCTTATCTCTTAGTTTTCGACTTTTCGGGAATATATTGGCTGATGAATTAGTAGTTGTTGTTCTTGTTTCTTTAGTCCCTTCAGTAGTTCCTATACCTGTCATGTTTCTTGGATTATTTACAAGTGGTATTCAAGCTCTTATTTTTGCAACGTTAGCCGCGGCTTATATAGGCGAATCCATGGAGGGTCATCATTGACTAGTTTTCGAAATAGTCTTTTTTTTTTTAGCTTATCCCAATTCATGCATGGTTCAAGATAATCTGCTTGGTTGGAGAACATAATAGATATAAATACGTATGAATATATGACCTAGAGTCGTAGGAGAGAAGATGAACGATATTACGGAATTGTAAAAAAAAAAGATGGGTTGGGGAGGTCACACTAGATGTATGTAATGTCTATAAGTCCAGCCACTTTTTGTGTGGGTTTCGAGAAATGATTCTATAATCCGATTCAATATAAAATGTGGCCAGTTTACGTTATGGAAGAAAGAAATGTATATGTAATATGTATATGTAATATTAGATATTCACTAGTTATATAGTCCTATCTATATATAAATAGAAGTCCTTATGCCTTACCTATATACTAACTAACTATATATATATCTAACTATATGCTATATATATATATGTAATATATATAGCAATATATATAGATAGCAATATATATATATAGCAAAATAAATAAAGCAAAATAAATAAAAAATATATATATATATATATATATATATATATAATATGTATTGATATACATATTGATATCGTTATATTGATATATTGATATCGTTGATATCGATCATATTGATATCCATTGCATATATTGATGATTGCATATATTGATTTGATTGCAGTTTACTGCATTTAGATTAGATGGATTACAAGATAAGTCAAGTCCTTTCTTCTGTTTCATTTGTGATTGTGGATTGGATGAAAAAACAGATGAACTCAAGGATATAGAAGAGTAAAGAACGAAGGATGGAATGAAAGAATGGTTGGAAAGAAAGAAATGCAATAACTAGAGCCGTATGTATATGGATTTACAAAAACTTCATCATGGGTAGAAACAAAAAACGAGATATCGAAGTAGTTCTGACGATTCAGTAATATTATCATTAGTTTTTAGTTACTCCGACCCAATAGATCTTAATGATCAAACTTAATGATAAAATTAAGTAATAATTCATTGGTTGATTGTATCATTAACCATTTCTTTTTTTTTTTGGTGCGAGGAACTTACCATGAATCCACTGATTTCTGCCGCTTCCGTTATTGCTGCTGGATTGGCTGTAGGACTTGCTTCTATTGGACCCGGGGTTGGTCAAGGTACTGCTGCAGGCCAAGCTGTAGAGGGTATTGCGAGACAACCAGAAGCAGAGGGTAAAATACGAGGTACTTTATTGCTTAGTCTAGCTTTTATGGAAGCTTTAACAATTTACGGACTGGTTGTGGCATTAGCGCTTTTATTTGCGAATCCTTTTGTTTAATCCTAGAAATGTAAAAAAGTACCTTAGATTACATACTTATTTTACTTT